CCTCTATCCTCTGTCATAAATTGTTGTAAATTAATAAAAAAATTAATAAAAAAAATGAATAGAAGAATAGATAAGAAGATATTCTTCCGCCCCCTACATTTTTGATCCCCTCTCCTACAAATAAACTTGTAATACCGACTCCATTTGTAATTCCATCAATTACTCGTCTATCAAAAAACTGAGTTAATCCAACCAGTCCTCTTAGACCAGTATTTAAGGTTATTGCATAAAAACTATCTATGTAACCACGATTATACGACCAATTATATATAAGATTGACTATTTTGTCCCAAAGACCTCTTTTAGGACCCATTTTAACAAATGAATTAATTAAATCCAAATTCTGTAAAAAAGAAAAAACAGGCCTATATAAAAAGAACGCAAAAAAGATTCCTACGTAAGCTATACTGACTGACAAAATTGCATTTGTAAGAAATTCATACCAATCCACCGAATTGCTCGAATTTGGATGTAAAAGGTTTATATATGGAGTTAACAATTTTGATAATATATCCAATTCCATTCCTCTATAATCAAAAGGAGTTCCGATAAAACCAACACACAAAGTAACGAATCCTAATATAAGAAGGGGAAAAAGCATAGTATTTTCTGATTCATAAGGATATGGAGAATTTTCTTTATTTCTAAAATGAGTAAATGTAATAAGGGGTTGCGTTCCTTTTTTTACATTCCTATCAATTGAATATGCTTTCTTCGAAAAAAAAGTAACTCCTTGATTCTTTTTCGCTGTTGATAAAAAAAACTTTTTATTTATTACTTTCTGTCCTTCTTTACCCCAGATGGATATTGAATAAAACGAGCTGTTTTTTTTACCGCTGAAATATTGAGAATAGACGTTTAAATGCCCTTCAAAAGTAAGTAAATACATCCGAAACATATAAAATGCAGTTAATCCTGCTGTGAAATAAGCTATTATCGCGAAAATAGGTGAATATAACCAACTATCGCTAAGGATTTCATCCTTTGACCAAAAGCAAGCAAGAGGTGGAATACCACAAAGAGAAAGTGTACCTATCAAAAAAGCTGTTTTTGTAATTGGCATATATTTTGTTAAACCGCCCATAAGAGCCATATTCTGACTTTGATTTGGAGAATATCCAACAATACTTTCCATAGAATGAATAATGGACCCGGAGCCTAAAAATAATAATGCTTTCGAATAGGCATGGGTGATCAAATGAAATAAAGCAGCTCGATATGATCCCATACCTAAAGCTAACATAATATAACCCAACTGTGACATTGTAGAATAAGCTAAACTTCTCTTAATGTCTCTTTGGGCAAGAGCCAAAGTGGCTCCTAACAGTACTGTTATTATACCTATCAAAGAAATTAGATTCATTATGTAAGGTATAACTGTGAAAAGAGGGTAAAGTCGAGCTACAAGAAAAATTCCCGCTGCTACCATAGTAGCAGCGTGTATAAGAGCTGAAATAGGGGTAGGCCCCTCCATGGCATCAGGTAACCATACATGAAGGGGGAATTGTGCAGATTTAGCAACTGCACCAAGGAATAATAGGGCGGCACACAGAGTAAGAAATAACGAATTTAAACCATTATTCTGAATCAAGTTAGTGACTATTTTAAACGAATCTCGAAATTCGAAACTACCCGTTATCCAATAAAGACCTAAGATTCCTAATAATAAACCAAAATCCCCTACACGATTAGTTACAAACGCTTTTTGACAAGCATTAGCTGCAATTGGTCGTGTGAACCAAAAACCTATTAATAGATACGAGCACATTCCAACTAACTCCCAAAAAATATAAATTTGTATTAAATTTGAACTAGTAACTAATCCCAACATGGAAGTATTGGAAAAACTCATATAAGCAAAAAATCTCAAATATCCTTCATCATGAGACATATAATTATCACTATAAATAAGAACCATAATTCCAACAGTAGTGATTAAGATTAACATAATAGAAGTAAGTGGATCGATCAAGTCGCCAAACTCTAAAGAAAAATCAATATTTATGGTCCAAGACCATAAATATTGATAGATGGAGCTACCATTCATTTGTTGAATAGACAGATCGATTGAAAAAAGCATAACTATACTTAGTAATAAAACACTAGGAAAAGCCCAAAGACGGCGGAGGTTTTTTGTTGTCGTTGGAACAAGGAGAAGCCCCACCCCTATTGCTATAGGAACTGGAAGTGGAACGAAAGGTATGATCCATGCATATTGATATGTATGTTCCATAAGAAAATAAAACTTTTTTTTGTTTCCAATTCACCAGCTCTTATATCTTTCGGAAGGAGCAATAAAATAAAAAAGAACTAAAATATAATTTTGAATTTTTAAATCTTTCTAATTCTTTCCCCCCCCAAAAAAACTCAGAAGTTACAATCGGTCAAAAGAGCAAGTCATTTTTGAAAAGGTACCACTTAGTGATTAACGAGGATATTTATGAAGATACAGAATCAGAATATGCAATTTCAATTTCTTTATTATTATAAGAATCCATATTCATTGATCAAGGAAAAAAATGAAGTAATTTAATTATAGTAAAAAAGTACTTTATTCTGGTATATAAGATCCCTTTATTGAGCATAGGATCTAGCAAAAGCTTGACCCCAAAAAAGACCTTGCGATTTTAGTTAGTATATTCGGAAGACTTTACTAATACTTCTCGAGTGACTTCCATTCCATCAAAACAACGGATACTTCTAGGAAACTTTACGATATCCGGCCCTTTGATACCCACGACTTTGAAAAAAGGACTTATTGAAATGACTTTAGTGTTTATTATATTAACAGATTAAATATTAGTCTCATTCCTATTTTGAAATTTTCATTTAATTAAGGGGTACTGCACTCTATTGATGAATAGATAGAAAAAAGGTTACAGTATTTTTCTCTTAAATTAAGGTAAGCGTTTTCCAATTTTTCCCTTCTTTTTTTATAAAAAAAAAGAATACGATGAGCCGTAGCCCCCTTTTTTATGACAGCGGTGATACAGATATAAATTCAAACGAAGATTAGTATAGAAAAAATCTTCTTTATTGGGATATTGTATGTAAGAAAAATGGGAATCAAAGTATTCCAAAAATAATGAAAAAAGAGGATATCCAACTTTTCTCCAGAAATACTCTATGGGACTCACACGTCTCCATATTGTATATTATCAAGAAAGTATGATCTAGGGATAAATATATATAGCTAAAGAAATAAATGACGCATTTTGAACAATACATGTCTTTCACATCCAACTATAACAATGAGTAACCTCTTTATTTTTAAATGGCCGTTCCAAAGAAACGTACTTCTATAACAAAAAAGCGTATTCGTAAAAACATTTGGAAAAGAAAAGGATATTTAGCTGCGCTAAAAGCTTTTTCCTTAGCAAAATCTCTTTCGACTGGGAATTCAAAAAGTTTTTTTGTGCAACAAACAAATAAACAAGTCTTGGAATAATCTAAATCCATATGCCTCGATGAATTTGCTAATTAAATTGATAAGATGAACGATTCATTCCCATTAACTCATATATTTTTTTTTACTGATCAATATGAGGCAGCACTATCGATTGTAGTATTTAGAATAGGAAGCCTTTACGTTTCCTGAATACAAAAAAAAAGTACTATGTTTTTTTGTTTGAACAAAAAAACATAGTACTTAAGCACAAGATAGAAGGTTTCGCTTTTATTTTTAGGATTTTCTTATTAATGACTATGCATACAATGGATTCTTTCATTTTGTTCGGACCCATGAATAAAAAAAGAATGAATAAAGAAAGGGGCTTTTTTACTTCTATACCTAAATTGGGGGCAAAACTCTCTAGTCTAGTTCCAACTAATCCGTTTTGGTAGAACTGAAACTCTCGATAAAGTCCATCGTTAAAATGAAAACCCTCCTATAAGAGATTTTTGAACGTTCAAATAGAAATTTGAGTGAGCCTTTATTTGTTATTTTCTTTTTTCCTAAAAAATATTACATTGAATTGACTCCTTACAATCTCGACGTTTGAGTGCAGATGGGCTATTATGCTTTCGAGCAAGCCGCTATGGTGGAATCGGTAGACACGCTGCTCTTAGGAAGCAGTGCTAGAGCATCTCGGTTCGAGTCCGAGTGGCGGCATCTTCTAAAAGAGATACAATAAATCCTATAATGAAAATGAAATGAATTACTCATTTACGTTCTAGTGTTAAAGGACTCCCTTTTTATTTTAGGATTTTTTATGATATTTTCGACTTTAGAACATATATTAACTCACATCTCTTTTTCAATCGTTTCAATTGTAATTACGATTTATTTGATGACCTTATTAGTCCACGAAACCATAGGACTACATGATTCATCAGAAAAGGGCATGATAGCTACATTTTTCTGTATAACAGGATTATTAGTTACTCGTTGGATTTATTCGGAACATTTCCCCTTAAGTGATTTATATGAATCATTAATATTCCTTTCATGGGGTTTTTCCATTATTCATATGGTTCCTAAAATATGGAATCATAAAAATGATTTAAGCGCAATAACCGCACCAAGTACTATTTTTACCCAAGGATTTGCTACTTCAGGTCTTTTGACTGAAATGCATCAATCCACAATATTAGTACCCGCCCTTCAATCTCAGTGGTTAATGATGCACGTAAGTATGATGATATTGAGCTATGCAGCTCTTTTATGTGGATCATTATTATCAGTATCTCTTCTAGTCATTACATTTCGAAAAAGCCTAGGAGTCTTTGGTAAAAACAATCATTCATTAATTGGGCTGTTTTCCTTTGATTTTGATGAGATTCAATATGTAAATGAAAGAAGCAATGCTTTACTAAACAATTCTTTACTTTTATTTAGAAATTATCACAGGTATCAATTGATTCAGCAATTGGATCGTTGGAGTTATCGTGTCATTAGTCTAGGATTTATCTTTTTAACGATTGGTATTCTTTCAGGAGCAGTGTGGGCTAATGAGGCATGGGGGTCATATTGGAATTGGGACCCCAAGGAAACTTGGGCATTTATTACTTGGACTATATTTGCTATTTATTTACATATTAGAACCAACCAAAATTTTCAAGGCACAAATTCCGCAATTGTAGCTTCTATGGGATTTCTTATAATTTGGGTATGCTATTTTGGGGTCAATCTATTAGGAATAGGCCTCCATAGTTATGGTTCATTCACATTAGCATCTTAATTGAAGTGACCTAATACATAGAAATAGCATATGTAATGAAAGTTTGTGTGAGTTTTAGAGAACCGTTTCCATTACTACTTGATGGAAACGGTTCTCTAAAACTCCAAACGTATTTGATTACAATTCACTTCTTTTTTTACTTAAGATTAAGATAAGGAAAAATAAGACTTATTTTTCTTTTATTGTCCACCGAATTTTTTTCTCACAGCTTTTTCTTTTATGTCTTATTCATGCAATGCAAACTATCGAGAGAAGTAATTAGATAAAATAGCTTCTACTTTGTCAACTGACAGTGAAAGAACAAAATCTGGATAAATACCAATGCCTATTACTGGCAGAAAGATACAGATTGAAACAAAAAGTTCTCGTGGTCCAGAATCAAAAAAATAAGAATTTTGTACATTAAATTGCTTGTATCCATAAAACATCTGTCGTGACATAGATAATGAATAAATAGGAGTTAATATCATTCCAATTGCCATTATAAAAGTAATTAGTATTTTTGGCATTAAAAGATATTTGGGGCTGGTAATTATGCCAAAAAATACTACCAATTCGGCAACAAAACCACTCATTCCCGGCAATGCAAGAGAAGCCATCGAGAAACTACTGAACATTGTAAATATTTTTGGCATTGGGATAGCTATTCCTCCCATTTCGTCGAGATAAACGAGACGTATTCTATCATAACTCGTTCCTGCCAAGAAAAAAAGCGCCGCACCAATAAATCCATGAGAAATTATTTGCAAAATGGCCCCGTTGAGTCCCATATCGGTTACGGAGGCTATTCCTATAATTGTAAAACCCATATGAGATACGGAAGAGTAGGCTATTCTCTTTTTTAAATTGCGTTGCCCAGGAGAAGTTAAAGCTGCATAGATTATTTGCACTGTGCCTACAATAATCAACCAGGGAGAAAAAATGGAATGAGCATGGGGTAATAATTCCATATTGATCCGAACCAACCCATATGCTCCCATTTTTAATAAGATTCCGGCTAGAAGCATACATGTACTGTAATGTGCTTCTCCGTGGGTATCTGGTAACCATGTATGTAGAGGTATAATCGGTGATTTGACAGCATAAGCAATAAGAAAACCAAAATAGAATATTATTTCTAATCCCACAGGATATGATTGATTCGCTAATGTTTCAAAATTTAATGTTGGTTCGTTAGAAGCATATAAACCCATGCCAAGCACTCCCAGTAAGAGAAAAATAGAACCCCCTGCAGTGTACAAAATAAACTTTGTAGCTGAGTACAAACGCTTCTTCCCTCCCCACATGGATAAAAGTAGGTAAACAGGAATTAATTCTAACTCCCACATGATAAAAAAAAGTAAAAGATCTCGAGAAGAAAAAGGTCCTATTTGACCGCTGTACATTGCTAACATCAAGAAATGGAACAATCGTGAATCCCGAGTAACGGGCCGGGCCGCTAAAGTGGCTAAAGTTGTGATGAATCCCGTCAATAAAATAGGTCCTATGGAAATTCCATCGATTCCGAGTCTCCAATGAAAATCAAAAAAATTAATCCATTTAAAATCCTGTTCTAATTGAATTAATGGATCGTCCAATTGGAAATGATAACAGAAAACATAGGTTGTTAGAAGCAGTTCTACTAGGCATATAGATATTGTATACCATCGGATGACCTTATTTCCTCTATGAGGGAAAAATAAAATGGAAAAACCCGCGAATATCGGCAAAACAACAATTATTGTTAACCAAGGAAAAAAATTCGTAGTAAAGACAAGATAAGATACACTTTGACCAGAAAACCCCGTACTCGAGAAAATAGCCTATTTCGAGCACGGGGTTTTGTCGGTAAAGATAAAAAAATGGATTCAAGTTAAGCTTTCTGGAACGTATCAATAAGCTAGACCCATGCTGCGAGTTGTCTCATGCCATAAATAAACTCGAACACTCAAGAAATCTGTTGGACAAGCGGATTCACATCTCTTACAACCTACACAGTCTTCTGTTCTTGGAGCAGAAGCTATTTGCTTAGCTTTACATCCGTCCCAAGGTATCATTTCTAATACATCTGTGGGACAGGCTCGTACACATTGAGTGCACCCTATGCATGTATCATAAATCTTTACTGAATGTGACATTGGATCTATCCACTTTTTAAACATCATAAATTTTCGATCTAGTAAAAAACTGAATCATATATTGTAGACACCAGACGAATCAATAATTAACCAAAATTGTTTTCTAAGAAATTGACTTATATATTTGGTCATGAGAGAGAGCCAAGATACTTTGATTTATTACTCTTTAGCAAACATAGGCATATGCCTCTGTCGTATATAATATTAATTCTAATTGAAAAATATTTGATTCGGTATTTGTATGATTAACACATTAATCTAATTACCATTATTTATTCAACAAATTAGATTGATTGATACGAATTGATTTTTTGTTACGATAAATTGACGAAACAATGGCTGGCCCAATAGCTGCTTCAGCGGCTGCAATAGCTATAACAAAAATGGAAAAAATGTCTCCTTTTAATTGGCGACTATCAAATAAATCAGAAAATGTTACGAAATTCATATTAACTGCATTCAGTATAAGCTCAAGACACATAAGTGCTCTAACCATATTTCGACTTGTGATCAATCCATAAATACCAATAGAAAATAAATAGGCACTCAAAACAAGTTCATGTTCAAGCAGCATTAACCAAACCCTCCTCAATCTGAATTTCTTTAATTTCAATATGAACAACAATTCAACCTTAACTAATTTGGTTGACTCGAATCTAACAAGTACAGAACTTAAGGAAGATATTGGTAATAGATTGAACTAAAAGAAAAAATTTACATTTTATACCTGAAAAATCTGACCGTGTAATTGAAGGAAAATGGGTAGGCTAAGACAGAACCAAAGAATTCTTTTTCTTGGTATTTATTACTGACGAGCCATAGTAATTGCACCTATCAAAGAAACTAAAAGAATTATAGAAATAAGCTCAAAAGGAAGAAAAAAATCGGTTGATAAATGAATCCCAATTTGTTGACCTTTATTTATTAAATCTTGCTCCAAAATCTGGTTTGATCTTGTAGTCCAAATAACCCCGTACCATGACGTATCTGGGATAGTAGTAATTAGTGAAACAAAAATACTTGTACAAACCAGTGAAGTTACCCCATCCCCAACAGTCCAAAGACTGAAATCATTGTAATATTCTGAGTCGTTCATGAACATCACAGCGAATATGATTAAGACATTTATGGCTCCTACATAAATAAGGAGTTGTGCAGCAGCTACAAAATGGGAATTCGATGGAATATGAAATAAGGATATACAAACAAGAACCAATCCCAACGAAAAGGCAGAAAAAATTGGATTAGTAAGTAATACTACTCCTAGACCTCCTACTATAAGACCCAATCCCAAAAAAACTAAAAGAAAATCATGTATTGGTCCAGTTAAATCCATTATATGTAAAATAAGAGATAAATAAGTCGAAATGTTTCATAATCTTATTGACTAGACCAGAAAAAGAAAGTTACCCTGTTTTTATGATAAGTTACTTATTTTATTTAATCCTATACGGGTGTGGGTTGATGTAGATAGATTAATTCATTCCATTTATCTATCCGATTGCTTTATATATTCATATATTTCGAAATTATCGCGGATATATTTAATTCTTTTTTATCCAAAGTAAGCCGTGATTCTCGCGAATCGCCAATCAATAAGCGTGCTTTTTTTAGTTATTAACTGAGCAAAATAAAAGAAGCTCCGCTCCTTTAGATTAAAACGGAATATTAGTAATCGGTAATAGTTCTTGAATCAAGGAGTTTACCTGTGGCTTTTTTTATTTGAGTAGAATTCATAATGGTTCGAATCGTGTAATCCCCAATTACTGTCATTGGTAATCGACCCAAAGCAATTTGATTATAATTCAATTCGTGACGATCATAAGTAGAAAGTTCATATTCTTCAGTCATGGATAAACAGTTTGTTGGACAATACTCGACGCAGTTCCCACAAAAAATACAGATTCCAAAATCAATACTATAGTTAAGTAATCGTTTTTTTCGAATATCCGTTTCCAATTTCCAATCAACAACAGGCAGATCTATAGGGCATACACGAACACATACTTCACAAGCAATGCATTTATCAAATTCAAAGTGGATTCGACCGCGGAAACGCTCCGATGTGATCAATTTTTCATAAGGATATTGAATAGTTACAGGTAAACGATTCGTGTGAGATAAGGTAATCATGAAACTTTGACCAATATACCTTGCTGCTCTTACTGTTTGTTGACCATAATTAATGAACCCAGTTACCATAGGGAGCATATCGTGAATATCTATGAATAATTTTCAGTTTCTTTCTCTTGTTTGAGAGAAGTTCTAAATCGAGAATAGAATATCGTATGCCCTTAGAGTGAAAAGAGTTGGAAAGAAGTCGTCAATAATAGATTACCTAGAGAAATAGGTAAAAGAAACTTCCACCCAAGATTTAATAGTTGGTCCATTCTCATCCTAGGTAAAGTCCATCTTGTTGTAATAGAAATGAACAGGAACAAATAAGCTTTAGCTAATGTAATAAAAATACCAATTGTCATTCCAAAGACTCCACCCACTTCATTAATTTCGAAATGAGGAAGAAATATGTACGGAAGAGAAAGATTCCAACCCCCTAAATAAAGAACTGTTACAAATAATGAAGAAACTAGTAGATTTAGATAGGAAGCAACATAAAATAAACCAAATTTGATACCTGAATATTCGGTTTGATAACCTGCTACTAATTCTTCTTCGGCTTCTGGTAAATCAAAGGGTAACCTCTCACATTCTGCTAGGGAAGAAATTACAAAAACCGCAAAACCTATAGGTTGACGCCACAGATTCCACCCCCAAAAACCATATTTTGACTGCGCCTCAACTATATCAACTGTACTTGAACTGTTAGATAATTATAGTAGGTGATAACATCACTGCTTCCATCGCTATTGCAGAACCGTACATGATACTTCAGCCTCATACGGCTCCTCGATGGCCTTAACTAAATCTAAGGACTGTTTCGATATTATCTCGATATGTGTTAGTAGTATAGATAGAGTCAAGATGTATCGAGGAGTCACAAATTAAACCAATGCAATTCCGTCTGCTATAATAGAAAAAGGGTGCTTCCGAATTGATCTTATCCTTTATAATTTTAGTTTGTCTTTATTCAGTAATAACTTAATCCTTGAATAAAATACTCGTTATCTAAGTAGGTATTTCAACCCTTTAATTTCGTTTCTATTCTTCTTTCTAAGAAAAGAAAAGTAAAAGCGGGCTCAAAAAATAAAGGATTACTTCGTTCCTGATAATTATTTATTTAACCTGTGGATAGGACCATACTCGGGATCGGGATCGTGGGGAAGTACTACTTGATCGTTTCTACCAACTTAAAGCCCCATTATGATTCCTTTTATGCAGAAATACCCTTCTTTTTTGGTAATTTACATTATCTCCGTTACTAATCCTTTGTGTATCTTGGTGTTCCTAACCGTCCACTCATTTTTGCTTGATCCCCGGTATGGTAATACATACAATAAAATAGTTAAAACAAAACTCCAGCCAGGTGATCTTTTCTACCCGCTTCAAACCGTGATGACTAATCAATCAACCTTGGGGTAATTTATCTTTTTTCTGCTTAACTCTTGTACATAGGGAATGAGTCTCAACCTTTTTACTGCTAATTTAGAAGCTGTTTTGTTTCACTCATATAATTATCTGGTTTAGGTCATCACCCCGAATGATGAATAAAAAAACGAGGATCTCTATTCACTTCATTCAACTTCTTTTTCTTTCCTAGAAAAAAATTAGGTAAAAGTTACTGCCCCGACGAATCGCACGTAGAGATATTGATAACACACATGGAGTTAATGGTATTTCATAACTAATAGATTGAGCAGCAGCTCGTAGACCACCTAAAAAAGAATATTTATTATTTGACCCATATCCTGACATAAGAAGTCCAATAGGAGCAATACTTGCAATAGAAATCCATAAAAAAACACCTAGACTGAGATCAGCTAAAACAAGACGATATCCAAACGGAATTACTGAATAACTTAGTAAAATGGATATGACTGCTATAGAGGGCCCGAGACTGAATAAAAAAATATCGCCTCTAGATGGGAGAAGATCCTCTTTAAAAAGCAATTTTGTCCCGTCTGCTAGAGCTTGAAGAATTCCCAAAGGACCCGCGTATTCAGGTCCAATACGTTGTTGTACCCCCGCAGATATTTTTCTTTCTAACCACACAATCACTAGTATTCCTATCGTGATTCCCAATACAGGAGTAAAAATAGGGACAAGCAACCATATAAGACCATAGACCCCTTTTAAGGATTCCAATCTGGAAAAAGAATTGATAGCCTGTAATTCTGTCATATCAATTATCATATTAACGATCAACTTCTCCCATAATGATATCTATACTACCTAGTATCGTCATAATATCAGCCAATTTCATTCTTTTAACTAACTGAGGAAGAATTTGCAAATTGATAAAACCCGGAGGACGAATTTTCCATCTCCAAGGAAAAGCACTATGATCCCCTATCAGAAAAACCCCCAATTCCCCCTTTGGAGCTTCTACTCTCACATAAAGTTCTTGTTTCGACAATTCAAAACTAGGAGAAGTTTTTTTACTAATAAATCGATAGTCAAAATCATTCCAGTCGGAATCCCTTGCTTTATCAAAGCGTCGGGCTTCTAAATTTTCATAAGGCCCTCCCGGAATTCCTTCCAAAGCTTGTTGAATAATTTTGATGGATTCTGTCATTTCACCGATTCGGACTAAGTAACGAGCTAATGAATCCCCTTCTTTTTGCCATTGTACGTCCCAGTCAAACTCGTCGTAACACTCATAATGATCAACTTTACGAAGATCCCATTGTATTCCGGAAGCTCGTAACATTGGTCCTGATAAACCCCAATTTATTGCCTCCTCTCCACCAACAACGCCGACCCCCTCAACTCGTTCTAAAAAAATGGGATTTCGCGTAATAAGCTTTTGATATTCAGCAACCCCGGTTAAAAAATAATCGCAGAAATCTAAACATTTATCTATCCAGCCATGAGGTAGATCAGCAGCTACTCCTCCAATACGAAAATAATTATGCATCATTCGCATACCTGTGGCAGCTTCGAATAGATCATAGATCAATTCTCTCTCTCTGAAAATATAGAAGAAAGGAGTCTGCGCGCCTATATCCGCCATAAAAGGGCCAAGCCATAACAAATGAGAAGCTATACGACTCAGTTCCAACATAATTACTCTGATATAACGGGCTCTTTTAGGAACTTGAATATTTCCCAACTGTTCTGGTCCATTTACCGTTATTGCCTCGGTAAACATAGTAGCTAAATAATCCCAACGCGTTACATAAGGCAGATATTGTATAATTGTTCGGTTTTCCGCTATTTTTTCCATCCCTCTGTGTAAATAACCCAATATAGGTTCACAGTCAATAACGTCTTCACCATCTAGAGTAATGATGAGTCGAAGAACGCCATGCATCGATGGGTGGTGAGGACCCATATTGACTATCATGAGGTCTTTTCTTGTAGCTGATACAGTCATATTTTTTCCCCGAGTCATTATTCCATGAATTGCTGAAAACGAAACAAAGTTCATCAAAATTCAAGATCTAATAAATCAAATAATTCAAACTAAATCTTCAAATTAAATTAACTAGTCTTTGGCTCCCGAATATCCAACCGACCAATTAATTCTTTATAACGTATTCTATTTTTTTTTGACAAATAAGCCAGCAACCGCGACCGTTTTCCCAGAGTTTTCCATAGACCTCTCTAAGATAAAAAGTCTTTTTCGCAATTCTAAATGGGAAGTGAGTCTCCGTATTTTATTGGTGAAACTTAATACTTGAAATTCAACGGACCCCCTTTTTTCTTCTTTTGTTTTGCTTCTTGCGCAATAAATGAGATGAATGTATTTTTTATCATTATCATAAAAAGAGCGCTTCTCCCCTTTTTCTTTCTTTTATACAGAAATTTAGTTTATCGATCAGTAAAAATAATACCAGTTTTTTAATCTGGTTCTGGTATACACAAAAAATTTATTTTTTCATATACTACCCTTTCCTTTCAAATTTACCGAAAAATCCAGTTTGCAATTTCATTAGGATATGGATACAAAAGGATAATCGAGTTCTTCAACTCCCTCCAAAAAAGAAAAGGAAAAATTGAACTGAAGAAGATTCTTAGGTCATTAAATCAATATCCTATACGGGAAACCAGAATAAAAATTAATATAATACAATATAATACAAATGGTTTGCCTTCATATATCATGCCATATCTGACATGTTATCGATAGGAAGGAGATTTACCATTCCATCAATTAATGGTAAATCGTGGATACATATATATCCTTGACATACTGAAACGACTTCCATTACTGGTATCAAACCAATAGCGATTCATACAAGCTAAATCCTCTAATCGATAATTTGGCCAAAGAAAAAATTTCATTTTAAGACCTTTATTTCTATCTAAATTCTTTGGATCTTTATCAAGATGCTTGCTCTCATCCAAAAAAGTGCCGCAGTTCTTTATGTTGTTCTTTTTGTAAAATGGTTTATTTCTATCCAGAACGTTTATTTTTTCCGAGTTTAAACAAATTTGAATTCTCAATTCTCTACGACATCTAGGAGCTAAAATATTTTCAGGAACAATAAAAGCATAATTTTTTTCATTTCTCTTCTCAAGCAACCTTTCATGTCTATGTCTTTTAATGGATTCATCAAAAGAATTATTATAACCGTTTTCTTTTTTTTTTTTTCTATTAGTTTGGTGATTACTCTTATGGACCAGTGAAATAGCTATGGTTTGGTACATAATAAATAGTCCATCCCCTTGTATAGACAGGCGAACAGGTTCAATAATCAATACTCCTTTGTTTATCAATTCTGTAAGATTTAGATCTTTTTGAATCAGCAATATATCCAGACGCATTTCTCCTCTTTGAATAGAGGATATAGCTATTTGCTTTGGATTGTTCAGTCTAAGCAGGAGACAATATATCTGGATACTATTGATTATTCTTTGATCCAAAGAACCGTGCCATCTTAGTTGAAAAAGAAAATATCTTTTCAGGAAGAAATCTAGTTCCGCTTCTGTGGTGCTTTTCCATTTATTTTGATTTCGACTCTTTTTAATGTATGAATCACCGTAATCCTCTTTAACCTCTTTTTCTTGGTTTGATAGATCTGATCCAAGATTTTCTTGGGCTGATTCTTCTTTTTCTTCTTGATTTTGATTTTCTAATTCAAGATCAAGATCTTTTTTCTTTTCACTAGTGGTTTGATTTCCATTAAAATGGAAAAGAAGTGATTTTGTTGGTATAATCCACGGTTTAATCCTATATGCATCATATAGCCCCAACAATTCTGGGAAGAACCAAAGTTGGAGATTTGATATAGGGCGGTTTAGTATTTCTTCATTCATTCCCATCCAATCAAAAAAAAAGTTTTTTCCACTTGATGGTTTGATTTGTTTATCAATCGCAAGATACGAAAGATCTTTTGTATCAATTTGATTACTGATTGAATAATAGCTAGTTCCTGTCTTAGTATTTTTATTCATGCGGGTCTCAGTATCCATATTGGCCCAGGCTTCAATATCGATCTTCTTTCTAAGACAAAAAGAAACGATTCTCCAATCAAAATATTTTCTATCCATATTTTTATCCGTATCAACAATACAATCTTCTCGGAGAGAATGACTCATATATATGCCTGCCGGCATATAAAAAATTGGGGGTTTATTTGTATTGTATTGATGGGGAATTTTTAGGCTTCCCTTTACTTGGAATGGTGATAGAGAAATATATGAATCTTTACCTTCTCTATAATTGATATATTTTTGTGATAAAAGATCATATTCATACTGTTTTTTATAAATTTTATTTTTACTCGATAATGAATCCATTATATAAGCATTTTGCTTCTCATAATGAGAAAAAAAAATTTTTTCATATGAATCCAATTTTGTTGATGCCTTGTTTGAAATCGTATGACTTTGATTGATTCCATTTCGTCGTTTTTGTAGAACTAATTGAGACGATGGAATCTTAGAGAAATTATATTGATAGTTATAATGACCGTTTAACCAATTTTTCCACCCATTCATTTCAAAACTGCTAAGATTCTTATGTCTTGATTCAGAATAAAGTATTCCTTGTGTTTCAAAAAAATCCTTTATTCTATCCTTAAGAAAAAAAGACGTTCCATGATATTGAAGTACAGATCTCATGTGATATTTGTTAATCGCTTGGGTTTGTGATAATTTGTAAAATACATATGCCTGTGACAAGTCAAATAGGTCACAAAAATGATGTAATTTTTTATTACTAATATTAGAAAGTGAGCTCTTTTTAGTCGAAATGAAATGCATTCTTTTTTTTTCTTCGACTCCTTCTTTCTTTATTTCAGTATTGTAACTTTTTTTATCAATCCCCCCTTTTTTTCTTTTTAAGTCTAGGGAAAATTGGATATTGATCCTGGGAATATTAATGAGAAATAGAAGGGTGTCCATATATATTTTTTCAATAAAAAAATGGAAAAAAGAGTGTCGTTTACGTATTAATCTAGCACTTCTTCTTTGGAATATCTGCCAAATATTTTTTGGCTCTTCTAATCTTTTATCGTTACAACTTATATCGGTAGGATTAATATTTCTATCTGGAATTAGAAATGTTTTTTTCTTGTCAGTTATTATTTTTTCAATTTGATTCTTGATTCTACTTGTCCTATCAGCCAGATCCTCCGTTTTTTTTTCTGTTAGTGAATAATTTGTCCAATTAATTCTACTGGACGATTCATGAACTATCTTATTTTCTTTGAGAAAAAAATCCTTTTTATGAGTATGAGTCCAGCTTTCTTTTTCTTTTGAGTCCTTTAGAAATCCTTTTGTTTTTTCTTTTAAAACTCTTAGACCTAGAAAACTTTGTGTTTTTTTTTTTCTTATTTGATTTTCTAGTTCTTTAAAAAAGGGTTTTAAAAAAGAAGGTCGTCTTCGAGGAGAACCAAAAGGAAATTCAGTTTCCATCCCCCAGACTGTCAAAAAGCAAGAATTCTCTTTTGTTCCTCTTGGATTCCTATGATAGGATCGTTGCTTAGAACTGTTCCAAGGTTTCGGATAGAAAGGATATAGGATCTTTATCTGAATACCCTCTGTTAACCAATTTTTTGGAAATTCCATTTCAGATAATTGAACACCATTATAGGTGCATTTAACATGCATTTCTCTACTCCACTCCCTCCAATCCTCATTCCACTCCGGGGGTTGAAATAATAAGATACGGCTGAAGTTTTTAGCTATTATCAATGAGGGCAATCCAATATATTTTCTAAAAGTTGAGTGGGCTATTAACAAGCAACCCCTTATTGATTGACCAAATAGAACAGTATCCCAGCTTTCCGCTACTGCTAGCCGGTCATTTTCTTCCCCTTTTTTCTTTCTTTTTTGATCTTTTTCTTTTGCCTCTTCCCCAAAATCAGAATTTTTTAATTCCGTACTTTTTATCATCCAATGCCTAAAAAGAAGATTCATAATTCTGGAGGTATCAGCAGAAAAAAGAACCTTCTTGTAGATTCTGTCCAAAAAAAGAGGGGAATGGATATTTGTTTGAAACGGCTCCCAAATAACTGTTTTACGCCTTTGAGCGCGCATAGATCCTTTGATTATATCTCGACGAAAATCCGATTCTTGCGAATAACGTAGGACAAATACTTCTTCTACTTCATCATTAGTATTCGTTGTACTATTTGTACGTTCGGTATCCGTAAAAATGACTACATGATTGGCCTTTCTTGACCTAATTTCATGATCCTCGGCCGTTTCTTCTTCAATTTCTCCGTCTTGTTGCTCCAAACTGGTAATCAATTTGTATGACCATTGAGGAACCTCTTTACATATTTCTTTTATTCCAATGGCTTCTTTTATAATTTTTTGATGATTTCTATCAGGTGTAACCACATCAAATAAATATTTTATTCCATTTTCTGAATTCAGGTTTCCTTCTTTTGGAAGTAATGATTTTTCCTCCAATTTTTCTTTTTTTTCGTCAAATCCTTGGTAGTTTGTGGGAAGTATATTATGAAGTTTATTTATCCAAATCCAATCTTCTACCGAGAAAGACTCATTCATATTCAAACTTGGGTGTAAATACCTTTTTTTGCTTTTTCCGCTTCCGCGGTAGGTTCCGCTCAAAAAAGGATCATACCCTTCAGGCAGGCATTCTTGTTCAGTCTCATCATTGCATAATCT